TTAGGTGCTTTATCTGTTTTTGGCTTTATTGCTTGTTGCTTTGTCTGGTTTAATAATACCGCTTATCCGAGTGAATTTTACGGGCCCACTGGTCCAGAAGCTTCTCAAGCTCAAGCATTTACTTTTCTAGTTAGAGACCAACGTCTTGGGGCTAATGTAGGATCCGCTCAGGGACCTACCGGTTTAGGTAAATATTTAATGCGTTCCCCGACCGGCGAAGTAATTTTTGGGGGAGAAACTATGCGTTTTTGGGATCTACGTGCTCCCTGGTTAGAACCTCTAAGAGGTCCCAATGGTTTGGACTTGAGTAGACTTAAAAAAGACATACAGCCTTGGCAAGAACGTCGTTCCGCGGAATATATGACTCATGCTCCTTTAGGTTCCTTAAATTCCGTGGGTGGCGTAGCTACCGAGATCAATGCAGTCAATTATGTCTCTCCTAGAAGTTGGTTAGCTACTTCTCATTTTGTTCTAGGATTCTTCCTATTCGTAGGTCATTTATGGCACGCGGGAAGAGCTCGCGCAGCTGCCGCAGGATTTGAAAAAGGAATTGATCGCGATTTGGAACCTGTTCTTTTCATGACTCCTCTTAATTGAGATATAAGATCTAATACTTAAAGTAGTAATCACGTTGATTTTACCCTACATATAGGGTTGAGTCGATCGGGTCAAATTAAAAAAGAACAGTATTTTACTTCTCGTTTTAATGCATTTCTATCTAATTATATCGAAATTCTGAATCTTGTTTTTTGGGCTCGGCTAAGTGGTAGTATCGCCGAGCCCGAAAAAACCGAACCAACCCAAACCAATAAAAGAAAAAGAATACTTTCGTCGAACAAAAACAAAAGGAGAGAGAGGGATTCGAACCCTCGATAGTTCTTGTTGTGAACTATACCGGTTTTCAAGACCGGGGCTATCAACCACTCAGCCATCTCTCCAACCAAAAAGCCAATTTCTATTTTATCTTTATTCTACTGAATAGAACATAACTATATGAATTAATATAGTTAGTATCGATCGATGATTGATGGCATAGATATCCAGTGTGAATCAATTGGTCACTTTTTATTTTTCTAAATATTATAGAAGATGCATGATCCAGCATGTCTTTTTCTGAAATAAAAACAAATCTTCGATCCATGCCTAAAAAGAAAGGGGTAGGTAATACGTCATAGAAAATCAATAGATTCATCATAAAACCCAAAATATGTTTTTTTATTACAATTTTTTTTGATAACGGAATCGAGGAGTTCGGGATCAAATGGTATAGTTTTCTTTTGTTGGTAAATTGGAGGATTAGAAACATGACTATAGCTTTCCAATTGGCTGTTTTTGCATTAATTGCTACTTCATCAATCTTATTGATTAGTGTACCGGTTGTATTTGCTTCTCCTGATGGTTGGTCGAGTAACAAAAATGTTGTATTTTCCGGTACCTCATTATGGATTGTATTAGTTTTTCTAGTGGGTATTCTTAATTCTATCATCTCTTGAAACTATTTCTTATAGATCGAAAAATGAACTGAAATGACCCCTCCCCACGAATTCTTTCGAATTGTGAGGCACATTAAAAAATGGAATCTATAAGCCCCCAAATTTAAATAAAGAAAACGAAGACATTATAGGGAGGGAGGGGTCAAACTTTTTTTCTATTAGAAAAATCTTCTATACTTAATATTTATATGATCCTATATTTATATATATTTATATATATAGGGTGTATATTGTAAAACTTAAAAACAAATGAAAAAAAAAAAATAGGGATCGAATTCAACTTCCAAAATCTATCAATTTAATATAAAAAAATATATAGATATAGAAATAAAAAAATAGTAATAGAAAAATGAATTGGAATATTCAATAGGGGTAATATATTCAGATTTTTTTATTTTAGAAATCTATTAGATTTCGAATAGATTCGAAATCCTCTATAAATATTCTCAAATTGAATACTATTCAATTTATACGACTACTTTCTACGATTAGATTAATCCTTTTATTTTATAAGTATTAATATAGAAGTATTAATAGAATAGGGAGATCTCGTATATATTCTATATAAATTTATAGAAAAAAGTACATCTATAAGGATATATAATATATATATATTTGATTTTCGATTTTTCGACTTTCTTTCAAATTACGCCTAACAGAGTATCAAACCTAGCTCTGCACAAATAAGATTGATATATTACGTATCAAATACGATTCAAAAATGCGGATATAGTCGAATGGTAAAATTTCTCTTTGCCAAGGAGAAGACGCGGGTTCGATTCCCGCTATCCGCCCCTGCCCTTATTAATTACTTTATTTTTAATTACTTTATTTTACTTATTTCTTTATTAAATCGATTATTAATAAGTAATAAAATATTAATAATTAATAAAAATTGTTAGAGTTGACTGTGATAGTATCTCCTCGCTCTTTTCTTGAATTCCTGCTTTTATCAAAAACTGTTGCGGAGACGGGATTTGAACCCGTGACCTCAAGGTTATGAGCCT